TCTAGATCAACCAGAAGAGGTATGCATAAAAGTCTTTGCCCCAAGGAAAAATCCCAGAATTCCTTCTATTTTCTGGGTTTGGAAAAGTGCGGATTTTCAAGAAAGGGAATCTTATGATATGTTAGGAATCTCTTATGATAATCATCCGCGTCTTAAACGTATTTTAATGCCCGAAAGTTGGATAGGATGGCCTTTGCGTAAAGATTATATAGCCCCCAATTTTTATGAAATACAAGATGCTCACTAAATTATAAAAATAAAAAAGTAATCCGCACTTCTACAACCCCAGACATTCCTTGAATATTTGTACATTCTCTTATAGATTAGACAAAGTAATTGAAGTTAAACCAGACAGAATAATTGAGGTCTCATTCCTCTCTTATTCTTATTATGGGTAGGATATATAACAAAATTCATAAATAAGACAGGATTCATTGAGATCCTAAAAATTGAACGATACTTATTTCGGATGAGTCAAGCCAATAGGATGAAATGAAAAAGTTCTGCATCATTAACTATGTAAGATGCACATCAACATCAATTTTCTATCTGGTTACGAAAAAAAGTACGATCAAAGAAATCAAGAAAATAGAAATACCAAAGAAAATACTAAGAAATGGGCCGGATTCTATTTGTAATGTATCTGAGATGAATTTTTACTATTCCCACCTCTGAACTCCCCTAGATTAAACTTTTTGGTCTTTCAACCAACTAATTTAACCATTTGTTTGAATATTATTGAAATATGAACATTCTTTTTGAAGCGCAGAAAAAAGCGAAACAAAATCGAATCAGTCATTTACAGAGTTTATATACATAGAATATCGATCTATTCTTTATTCATCTCGAAAGAGCTCCGGACACCCAAATAAATATGTATGATGATCTAGACCACTAATAAATAAGTATCTATTCCCATATTCATTTTATTTTAATGAATTTTGGGAATAGATACTTATACAAATGAATCATGTGCCGGGAACCAGATTTGAACTGGTGACACGAGGATTTTCAGTCCTCTGCTCTACCAACTGAGCTATCCCGACCATTCTTGACGCATCATCCTCATTTTATGAAATTACTTGAGTCTATGTCAACTAAAAAAAAAGACGAAAAAAATAAAACTTTGTCAATTTCAGTAGTAGTAATAATTATGTATTGTTAATTTTTCATATGAGGATCCCTTACTCAAAGATAAGATGTTCATTTATACGTTTATCATATATAAACAAAACTCTACATGTGTCATATATATTCAACTACAAATTTCAACCAGACTTGTGATTATGATAATATGATAAGAAAAAGCAAAATTCCACTCAGATCCTTCTGGGAAAGAATAGACTGAATAAGACGCATAACGAATTTTAAAAAGAAGGTATAGGATAAATAATTAGAGAATTAAATGGGCTTTTGGGGATAGAGGGACTTGAACCCTCACGATTTCTAAAGTCGACGGATTTTCCTCTTACTAAAAATTTCATTGGTGTCGGTATTGACATGTAGAATGGGACTCTATCTTTATTCTCGTCTGATTAATCAGTTCTTCAAAAGAACTATCAGACTATGATGGAGTGAATGATTTGATCAATGAATATTCCATTTTTTCTTCAACTTGTAATTGATTTTATTCACATCTTTCATTTCTGATTTATGATAGAAAATTTACAAATAGAAGTTTGGAGTCTTCATTAATCAATCCAGTGAAATTCCTTGATCCTTTCCGGAATTTTGATAGACGGATTCCTTTCTTACTATGAAAGGAAATGTCGTCAACTCCATTTGTTAGAACATCTTCCATTGAGTCTCTGCACCTATCCTTTTTTTATTCTCGCTTTCTGAACTTTTCTTTGTTTTCGGAAAGCAGGATTTGGCTCAGGATTGCCCATTATGAATTCCTGGGTTTCTCTGAATTTGAAAGTTTTCACTTGGTAAGTTTCCATACCAAGGCTCAATCCAATTAAGTCCGTAGCGTCTACCAATTTCGCCATATCCCCCCTTTTTCTTTGAGATTGGAATCTCATTAGTATATTTTTTTTTTCATTTATATTATGCCAGAACTGTTTAATTTATTAGATACCTATTCCCATATTGAAAAAAGTTTCCTTCTATTTGTTTGATTGATTTTCTTTCATCTATATCAGATACCCAGATTTGGTCGAATCAGAAATGATTCTATTATCTCTGTATTCGCAATTCAATATACACAGATATATACTACATATATATCTATTTTATATGCCCCCTCTTCTATCATTTTTTGATATAATTTGGAATACTCGAACGTTCGATTCTTTTTTTTTTTCTTTTTTTCCTTAGGGCGAACAGACCCCGACCCTATAATAACAAAACTAAAATCAAAAATCCATTTATTTATTAATTTAGAATTCGACATTCATTTAGGAATTTGATATTTCTTTCGAATTTCTAATTACTTAGAAAATTTATTTTGATAATCCAATTTTTTATAATTCTAAGTATAATGTATAAATCTATACAT